TGGTACTGGCATTTTGTAGACGTGGTTTGGTTATTCCCATTTGTCTCTATCTATTGGTGGGGAGGTATATGAAGGAACGAAACAGTGGATTGAGGAATGAAAGCTCGAAGATAAAGAGAACCGGGCTTTTCCAAAGAATTACTGCAGCTTTCCCACTCCCTTTGATTATCATATACAAAAAAGTATCTTCCACTTTCCTACCAAATCTCTCTTTATTCTGGCACATAAATGAAGGGATCGAAGAGATTATGGCAGATTATGTTCACCAAGAAATGACCCGAAATTGGATCTTGGTCTATTTGAGATTGTTCCTTTTAATCGTAATCAAAGATGTTTTCTTGGCTCTCGTTTCTTTTCCGAACAAATCGAAGAACCTAATGGATCGAACTAATACATTTGAGAAAGTTGAATCAGAAATAAATGGATGATTTCTTGAATCAGGGCCTAATTAAGCCAAGTAAGAGTCCATGGTTCAGCGCTCCAAAATACGTCACTAACAGAAATGAGCACGAAAGGAGAATGCCAAGGTTAGTGATCAACTAGAAAGCCCTTTCAGAGGTCCTCCAGTGAATTAGGTATTCCGCACCTAATCGACAAACATTTTTTCGTTCGTAAGCACTGAGCGAGCCACCCTCAGGGGAATCAACTTATCAAACAAGGCGCGATGGAAATTTTATTATAAAAATATCCTTCCACGCCTTGTTTCGACAAGACGCGAGGTAGTTTCCTGCCCCGCCACACTCATTTCTATTTTTTAGGTATTGCTACCGCACCTGTGAGAAGAAAGCTGCTAAGATGGCAAAGCAATGGATTTGGCACCATAGCTGAAGTGAACCTTGGTTAACTAGCAGCATGCCGATTCGCGAATAGGATTTGTTCCGTGTTTTGGGAAGCCGCTTTTGAAGGGGACTACTGAAGTGAACATAGGACTTCGTTCAGTTTGCTGGACCATTCCATTCTATCGAACCTGTGGATTTCCCGGTCACCTGTTGTGTTGGGATGATCTCTTTTCATTCTTTTCCCTCTCTCCAAATAAAAAATCACTCATTTTGAAACTTAACTCTAACTAAGTATGGTTATATAGTGAAAAAGGAGCGCTGATCGCAGAGACGACGTCGGGCCTTCTTCGGTAAGGCGACGAGTGGATTCTTTCCTCTCGCTCCCTTTGATCTTCCTTCGAAGGAGCGTATCCTTTCCCGTATAGAGGTATGGAGGTTGGGTATTCTGGTATTTCTGTTATGCCTTGCTGATTCTTCCCTAACCCCAAGCATGGGAAGTAATCCATCTTCCTCATGATGTTAGCCACTGCGTGATTTGCATATGGGTCAAAGTAAAGACCAATGAGCTCCTTACTATCCACATGGTCAAAAACCTGAACTGTGTCGAAATCCAACCCGGATAAAGCGGCAAAAGAAGCCTCGGGTTGGATTTCTAGTACTGGGGCATTATTGACCTTGCCATGTTTTCCATGCAAATCCCTTGGATGGTTACCACCGAAGTTCCGAGGGGGAATTTCTGTTTCTGGTGCACAGAGGATGGCACCGTTGGTGCAACCACAGTCTGCCAAGTAACAGATTAAAACATGCAGGCTCGATGAAATTGAGTACTGTAAAGTGGAGGAACTAATATTACTTGGAAAGGAATTTTCATGCTCTCCCGATCATGCGGTCCAATGCTCACATCCAAGGTGGCTACACCTAATACCTCTCTTTTGGTATTCTCATATGCCCTAACAATCAGGTCTGAAGGAGTGAAATCTGATGCCTCAAGCCTCATACAGCTTGCAACCTTTAATGGACAGACATTCAAAGCTGAGCCATTGTCTATGAGTACCATTGGGCTTACTTTGTAGGGCTTTCCACAAGCCATTACTGTAATGTACAGTGCCTTGAAGTGATAACTTCCACCTTCAGGTAGGTCTTTGTCAGTGAAGGTAATGGCGGCTGTCTTGGTAGCATTCATCAATGTTGCCACCAATGTTTCTGGCGAAGTCTCACTAGGTACTTGGCACTGATTGTGTGCTTTACTCAAGGCTTGGCGATGGTGGTATGAGGACTGTATAAGACTCCAGATCGAGATATTAGCTTGAGTCTTTTTTAGTTGTTTGAGGATAAGATCCTCTTCTGGCGTTGGATCAAGCTTTATTTTCTCGATTGGTGGAGGAAGAGGACTGTCAGGGACAGGTCCTTGGTACTGCCTTCCACTCCTAGTTCTGGCATTGATGCAGTATTCCTCAAGCTTTGTTCCTATGGCTTTCGATTCTGGATTCGGAACAGGTTTGATAAGTCCTTTGCTAGATGCTATCTTGTATACCACGCCCAGCGGCATGCCTAGCTCTGTGTAGGGCCGTTTGTCCAACCGAAGAGGTTGTTGAGCATTGATATTGGAGACTTCGTTACCCTTGGTTTGTGAAGTCTGAGCATTGTAATTCCTGGAGTTGTTGTTACTCCTATACCTGTTTGAGGTGTTAGAGGCCTTTCTTAAGGAAATTCAAATTAGCTCGCTAACGCAAGGCTAGAAAGCCAACAAAGAAGCAAGGGACTTAGCGAGACCATAGGAAGAGGAAGTGAGACTGAAAGAACTCTCCTTTTTGGATGTAGACTATAGGTTTCGACTTGGCAACTATCGGAAATCCGCTCCAGATTCTTCTATCGAACAAGGGCAAGGATCGTCTTTAGGGCCCGCGATAAAATAAAGAAGAGGTTTTAAAGTGAATTGCTACTTGATTACCGCCTCGTCTATGAAATCGCATTTTTTGGTAATCGTCATTTTTTCCTTTTTTCTTGATTGACTGACAGACGGAAGCGATTCGGAGAAAGAAGGTATCCTCTCGCTTGTGCTTCGGAATACCTCAGCGTGCTTTCTGAACTCATCGAAAGGATCTCGGAGAAGACATCACATTAGTTATTCCACTCCCCTCGCTCTGCTAATTGGTATGATAACCAGTAAAGGGAGGGAACATAGTCATCTTAGTCAGAGCACCCTAAACCGGAACAGCAATACCAACGGATATGACCAAAAAGGCCTTGTCACGAGCTGGATTCGAACCAGCACCTCTGGGTAAAGCACACACATACCCAGCCGAACTACCTTTCATTCTGATCGTGACTTTTGGTTACTCGGTTCCTCACGCTGCCCGTGAGTACGTCCGGGTGGGGGGGTTTGTCCTTCTATTCACCTCAGTCCATGAAGGCATTCTCCGCCCCCCCTATGTTATGGATTCGGAGTCTTCGTCTCTTCTCCGGAAGACCATCTTCTTTTTCAATTCCAGGATGGTCTCCGAGTCGTGCTGGCGAAGCTTGTCATAGATAGCGTGAAGCTTCTCCAACGACTCTTCCCCAGTTGTTGTCCGTGGATTATCGAGTGCACGAGCACCTCGACGTTCCCAATCCCCCTCAGGATCCAGGGATGCCATTCCCCGAATGATATTAGTCTTGACTTCGAAAAGATCTTCCGCCTCTATCTGGGTCAATTTGATGATCTCGGCGAAGTCATATTGGACCTTGTCGGAAGGACATTTCCATCTTGTCACAAGCCGATCCCGGATTGATTGAATCGAATCCCCTCCTATTACCTCCTCGTCGTCATATGGAAAGGGAAGGACATGAGACGGACCGGCTTCCGCCTCCCGGGGATTAGCGGGGGGCACCGCTTGTTCACCCGGTGGCGGTTGATTTACCGATGGATTAGTGTTACTACGTCCGGAACTGGATGTTTCTGATTCCAACAGGACATCTTCGTCGAAACGTGTCCACCCGCCCGAGGGCGATCCGCCGGAAGGGGCGACCGACGGTTGCTGCCCCGTGCTTCCCAGCAACGAAGTCCACCCCGGGGAACTGTTCCCCGAATCTGGCCCAGTTGCCATCATCTGAGGACCTATTCCTATTTCTGAGGCTCCTCCGGTAATAAGCAACCTAAAAAAAAAAGCCATTAGCAAGGCACCCCCCGGTAGGCCCAATCTGCATAAAGCAGAGGCGAGGGCTCGACCCCCCAGAGACAAAGCCACTTTTTCCAAAAAAGGGAAAATGTCAATCGAAGCAAGGGCAATGGCCAAGGCCAGACCGAGGAAGGAGATAGGGTACGAAGAGATAAATTTACGCACAGTTGAAATAAACATGGATATCTTCAGTTTCAATAGGAATGAAGGACGGAGTCGAGGCATTGTTCGCGATTTTAACGCATCCTATTTTGCCGTATCCATAACCCGGGGACCAGAAATTGCAATATTCTTTCCAGCTTTAGGGCACGAAAGGATTGGCTGGGGCTTCCGCGACACCCCCCTTGCTACTAGATGCGCAACTGCGCATCCTTCAAACCTAGTGACACTGACGAAATCGCCACCATTTGGAAAAGCCTAGGATCCTGTCCCTTGGACGACTTTTAGAAATGGGGGTTCGTCAACTGTTGATTGTTCCAAACAGTGGTAGAACCTGGTGAACCGGGCGTAGTGTACTACTTCCTATCCTCTCCAACCAGTCGAGTCAACAACCCTCTCGCTTCGCTCGAGTGATTTCATACCTAAAGCTTAGAAAGAGCTTCCTCTAACAAGCAATCTCATACCTCTCCTTGTCAGTCGAGAGCTTCACGCCAGATGCTATTGAAATGGAAATTCTAACTGCTGCGCTTACGCCTTTTGTTCACACCAAGACCCGGACTGCTGCCTCTGACTTTCATCCCTATCGGGAGTGGATTGACTGACTACTAAGACAGACTACAATTCAATCTTCCATCACGGAACACTTTCTAGATCTCAATATGCCATCTCATCACCATTTCTATCTCGATCTTAGCCGATCTCAGGTTGACCGGCTCTCCGGCCTCATTTCGAGGCACTAATGGAGAGCTCATTGGACCCGTCGCTTTCTCAATCATAGAATACGTCATAGATGAGACGAATTGATATAGAAATATGCTCAATTGATATAGTGCTCATATACTACTACCGATAGTACTACTACGGATAGGGAATGATTCAGGATTCTTATCGTTCGCCCATAACGAGTAGACGAAGGTTTAGTGATCACTTACGCAATTCGACTGATGCTCTTTTGCGAGATGAGATCACTCTCTCTTTCCTAGTGGAAAGAGAATGCACGATAGAGTCAAAAAGGTCTGACTCAATGACAAGCGAAGCGAACTATCTTAATTCACCGGAGGGGAAAATTACCTCTAACTCAAGCGATAGGACCCAACAAGGCGCGAAAGGTTAAGGTAGTTCAATCTGCCTTCTCGTTGAAAGCAAGAAAACATGGAAGAAATCCTGAATCTGTTAGTCTTAAAGGGCAATCGATAATCCGTATCAGCATAAACTAGGAGATCAAGTAACAACAAAATAGTTGAGTGCTATCGTCAATGAGTGAAAGCAATCAAACTCAATAGAAAAATAGCGAAATCAACCCGGTAGCTAAATCCCTTGCCTATTTCAAATCTTTAATTCTTTAGTTACAGTCTCGGTATAAGCAATCAAACGGAATAGCTCAGTTTCGAACTCAATAGGGCAAACAATGCTATAGCCTCGGTTAGAGCAAAGCCTAGAATGGCATAACCATTAATACCACATAAGATAACTAAAAATTCAACCCTACGGAGAGTGCAGTGACTCAACAAGCAACATCTGGCGCGAAAGCCGTTGCGCGTATGACGCACAGCCGTTTTCTTGCCGGGTTCGGGGCACAAACGATAATAAGAATCTTTTTTTATTTCACACCCGGATCAGAGGACTGGGACTAGCCCCGCAGGGGAAAAGAATAGAAGAATTTCCTTCTTCCTACTCTTAATGTTCCTACCGGTGAGTGAAGCGACCCATCCCTGGTGAAACAAGCACCGGCCAGAGAACAAGCAAGGCCTTAGGAAAGACTAAGCAATAACCATAAGCAATAAAAGCCTAAGAACAGAAGCATTCACCAAAGCGGGCACCAAATTCCCTAAGAGCACATGCCAAGGATCAGAAAGCGGACCAGAAGAAAGAAAAGATAAATATCCGTATCAAGCAAGAAAGCTCAATAGCTAACGTGCGCTTTAATCCCCTACTCGTCTAATCGTTGGCCGTTGCTTGTTCACTCACTTGAGTTAATGAACTCATTCTTTCACTTCGGAGAAGAAGAATTGATTTTATTGAACCCTGACCGGACTGATCACACTTTCTATATCTCATATCTCCGGTATCTGTCTCATTCTGTACAGTCTGTAATTCTATATCTAAATCCGTTGCTTGTTTGGTAGAAGTACACTAGAGGTATAAGTCTGTTCTGTCAGCTCACTCTGTCTCATATCGGCACCAGCATATCAGTAACAGTCTGTCAGCTCACTCTGTCCTGCAGTGAGTGACCAATGGGTATTGGGCACGAACGGTGCTAAGATAGCATACCTCTAACTGTGTCTGTAGGAAGTACATTCTGTTAGTGTACACTAGAGGTAACAGTCTTAGTAGTAAATCCGTTGCTAGCTCACTCCGTTGCTTGTTACCCAGCAATCAAACTACTGCAGCAAGAAAACAGATGCAAGAAAACGTATGAAGCAGCAAAGCAAGAAAACGGAATAGCTATAGCGCACCGGCTAGTCGCGCATCAAAGGAAAGGCATGCATTCAAATTCATTCCGGAGTAGTTTGTTTGCCGAAAGGAAAGGGAAAAGGAAAGAAGGGAAAAGAATCGGATTTCTAGTTCAAATAAGAAAAGGTTGGTTGGGTCGGAGAAGTAGACTCCGAATCGGAATTAGCTAGAATTGGTTCGAGACGAGAGAAGCTCGCCCTATCAGAAAAGAAAGGTTTGATTGAAAGCATACCTATTGGACTGGACTTTTATGGGCTTTGAAAGGAAAAGGGGGCTGCCAGAGTAGAGTGAGGGAGTTGAATCGGGAGAATAGCCGAGTGTACAGGCTACGGTACAGGTTCGAAGAGCGAGCTTCAAGTTCAGAGAATCAGTACTGGCATTCCTCCTCTTAAAGGAAACCGAGGATTTTTTCCATTTATTCGAAAACTGTAAGAGCTTCCCCGACAATGGCATGAAGGAAAAATGCAACCTTGCTAGCGTCGAGAATCGTTTGATACCATAGGTATTCCAAAGCGACACTGCACCAGGCAAGTGATGAGAGTTGAGCAAGTTTCGAATCGACACTGGAGAGAAATCAACAGTTCTATTCTTAACTCTAAATATGTTGGCAAACTCAGCAGCACCACTATGAGAGACCAGAGACTTTGAGACTGAAATCTCAACTCCAAGTCTATCAAGGGTTTGCTGATAAGCGTCGGCGACGTTGGCGTCCATTATACAGACGTCATCACCCAACACCGCATACTTTCTAAAGTGCTGACCAGGATACACTTTCTGAGCACAGTACCATATCACTAAGTGATGTGATAATGTGAACAGAGGCCAAGAGTAACCTAAAGGTTGTCCAGTCCTAAACAAGACAGGAAAACCTTTTGGCTTCTTCAGAAAAGGAACATCAAACGTTTACTTGGATCATACGTGTAGTTCCTTATCTAAATAGTTAACTTCATGGGCGTTTTTGTATAGTGAAGTGGTTTATGATTGAAAGTTATTTTGCTCTGTTTGTAGAATATTGCGTAAGAGAAAGAGATTTCTAGTCAGTCTCTTTCAAAGCAAAGAACGAAGGACCAACGACGATCCTATCCTAAAGGAGCAGGAGGAGCAGCAGTTCTTCTTCTTATCGTTTGTGACCCTTATTAGTAAAAGATGAGGGACACGAACGCTTTAAGAAGCCGCCTCGCTATTCCAGTAATAGGCTAAGAGCGCTTATTTAACTTCTAGCTCGTTAGGGATGGGATTCCTAAGACTAAGACCGCTAATGTCCCATCTAATTCAAGAACAAGCCCTTCTCTTATATATGATACCACTAAATGAAAGAATCTGACTTGTCCCCAACGAAAATGTTATTTCTTTTCTCTACAATTCACCTTGTGATTCATTCAAAAGGTCGAGCATTTTTCGCTCAACTAACAGCACTTATATACACAATTCTCAGTCTAGTTTGCCACAAGGCATGCAAGCGAGGCCTATGTGGAAGAAAGAAGTCAAGTTGGACTTAAGAGTAAGGGAGAAAGCACTCGCGGCACACTGACTATATCGACAAATCAAAGTAGTGGTCATGAATATACACCGGCGCCGCCTGCGCGGTCTTGGGAAATGGTTGCTTGTCAATCAACATCTGTTTTCCCTTATCGGGAAACTGAAGCAAGCCTCCATCAATCTTGTCCTGTACTGTATTGCGTGGCGGAAGGCTACGCAGTCAGCTGTGGCGTGACTATTACTGGCATGAAACTTGCATACGGCTTTCTGTCCCTTTAGTGCGTCTAACTGAACTTGATGCTCTGGGGACCCAACTAACCCTACTTTTTCCAAGCAATCATAGATCTCATCGGCCTTTGAGACATCGTACGTGGCCGATTGCCAAATTTTCCTGCAGTCCGCTCCATACCAGGCTTGTTTAACATGGCAGCCTGATTGGGGTGGGGCTTTGCGTAGAGCAAGGCAAACAACTGGCTTAGTGATCTTGATCTCCGCCACCATTGCATCAAGTCCGACTTTTCGAACTGACTTTTCGCAGCAAGCGCTCGTGGCGAGTGACCTTGATAGCCAAGTCACAGAGATCATTGAATTGCTGGAGCGCAGTTTTTCTTCGCTGGGCCAAGGTTCGTGATCAATACCTCCCCGCGTTCAATCTTCCCCCGGAGGGATGATTCTAGGCAGTCCCTTACGTGTTAAGGAGACTGACGGCGTAATACCTGTTGGGATTTTTTCCCCAGCAGTAAACTTTTGAAGTGTGACTTTACATTGCTTTAAATAAAGTGCAAGGTGAAGCCAACCAGATCGTTTCTGTATACGCCGTGCAGCAACCCAGAACAGGTGGGTGGCAATACACCACTCCTTGGTCAAACCATCAGTGAGTGATAAAATCATTGAATTAAATAATGACTTTACCACTCGAGTATCTTCCAAGATACTCCGCCAAGAACGGACTGGGTTGGTCATTGCACGAGATGGAAACATTGTTACTGACTTAGTCATGATAATGTTAACAAATCGACAATACCAATCCAATCCATAATAAATATAGCAGTCTGTCCTTCTCGCCACACCAACCCTGGCCTTGACAGCAAGTACCTTATCGGATTAGCCCCCAGAACCAACTTTATCTTATGCGCCAGCATATAATGTCTTAACTTTTGGGCTGCATAACATTAATATATACATATAATACTTTGTCAAAGAGAAACTACCCGGAATCACACATACCCATTTTTTTTTAATGAAGTAGGGTAGCGAGCCACAGTGGCGACTGAACGATCTGAAACATAGCTAGGCAAACGTCCACTATGAACCCGCATCGAAGAATCAACATGATTCAAATCCAAAAACAAAAAAATGAAAACTACATAATCAACTGACGCACGCGCAAGACGCCAACAATCAGCTGAAGCATCAACAATGTCCCCATCCAACGAAAAGAAAATAGAACATCATTGAGAGTACTTCAACCAATAGAGGCCAGCAAGTAGACCATATAACTAGTAGGATGAATAATAATACGAATAAGACAAACGAGAATCAGCGGCTCCAGGGGGTTTCTCTCCAAACAGAAAAGCAAAAGCTCCCAATGCGAGGAGGCATACATCCCATAGACGCCTCGGGCGAGGTAATTCATCGACAAGCCTTCTTTTATATATAGTATAGAGATCCGTCTTTGGTGGCAAGCCTACCTGCCTCTTCATCTTTAGTGAACATATGGGGGCTCTACAATGCAATGAAGGGGCAAGCTTCAATTAAGCAATAACTATCGATTGAGCGAAAGAACCCGATTTAAGGAAATCAATAAGGCAGGAGAAAAGATCTGACTTCTTAAGTGAAAGAAGGATTCCCTGACATGGCAAGAAGTTACCATCTTACCAGATTTGGAGGTCGGGGACAAAGAAGATCCGATGGAGTCAAAAGAAAAGCCTAGAAGGATCTTCCGCAAGGGCATCCGATAGCAAGAACCGAGAGGAGAATGAAGTCAATATGGGTGTGCCGAGGTCAGTATATAAGAAGCGATTTATCATCAATGAAGGAATGCTGCTCTTTGATTCGCTGGTGGATCTCCTTTTTTGGAAAAAGTAGTAAAAAAGGTCTTTCTTCCGAGCGGTACCATAAAAAAAAGAAAAAGATAGTAATAGGGCTCATACTCATAAGCAAGTCTATGATCCGCTGTGACAAGATCCACCAAGAGAAAGAATATGTTGATCGGGTTCTAACGCCTCGCTCCTCTGTCGAGTTGCTTCGCTCCATCTTTTTCTCCATCCGCAGCTACATCTGGACTGAAGCAGCCCAATCTTTCATTTCCAAAATCACACTTTGATCTTACATTACCTGGAAATCGCTTCTATCTTTAATTAATAGCCCGATCAATCCAAAGATTCGTCCCTGACTTTTTGGTACCTGTTCCATTCTAAGCAAGCCGATAAAACATTTTTTTTTTTGTTCTTAAAAGAGAATAGGACGTCCCCTATGAAAAAAGCATTTTACTCTATTACTTTAATTTCCATCTTCACCCGTCCAAGACTGACCTTACGCCGGCCGGTCTAGCAGACCCGGCTCCCTGATCTCATTCATTTTGAGGCGCTACTGAGAAGCTCGTTTTTCTCATCATTTGATCACAATCAGGAAAAGAATATCCACGATTACGTTCCGTTCCGAGAAAGAGTACGCCCATCTTTAGCAATTCCATTCCCGGCACCCAGCCAAGACTTATTAGCTCGCCCGTCTAAGTAAGGGGGGTCGTAGCGGAAGAATTCCTCATCTGCGAGCTATTGGGGATCCATTCTCAGGAAGGAATGACAGGATTGGGTCAAACTCATGGAAGGAAGAGACTAAAGCAAAATTGGGCGATTGCAAAAGGCAAGGGAAGGGCTATCTGAACTCTTCTTTATCTTTATATAAATCATTCTCAGTCGTAGGACTGAAATAGAGACTTTCCTTTCTACTTTTTTCCTAGTTACCTAAAAGAATAAAAAAAAAAGAAGTTTCAGGGATGAAATTCCAATTACTGGTTCTTGTGATATTACTTATTATTACTTAACGAGTTACTTACTCAATAGATCATCTAGAGTCAAGAATAGAATCTTTTTTACCTTTTTGTATTTGTAGTTAAGATAGTCTAAGATTTCAAGAGCCAAGAGCCAGGGATAGTAGGACTAAAGCAAGCAAGGTCTAAAGGTCAAGAAAAAGCGGGTGCGCGAGCACCAGTTATTTAGTAAAGTACAAGGGAAAGAATGATAGTTAGCCGCCCCACGTAAATAGGTAGGGCTTCTCAGCAGCGAGAAGCACTCAAAATGGCTCAAGAAGGCGGGAAATAGTTAAGGACAATTTTCCCTGTATTGTATAATTACTTATGTTCTGCCACCAGGGGAGGCTGCTAACTTGGCTAATGCGTCTGCCTTGTCGTTCTTTTTTCTTTGTACGTGGCAGAATTCGAGTAGCTCGAACTATTTCATGAGCTCCATAGCCATGGCGTGGTAGGGCATTCATTCTGGTTTGCCGTACTTCATATGTACCCTAGAGCTGGCGAATGATTAACTGGGAATCCCCATAGATCATGAGGACCTTTATACCAATTTGTAAGGCTACCCGGAGGTCGGCAATGAGCGCTTCGTACTCAGCTTCATTGTTTGAACAGCCTTTCAGTAACGCCTTTCTGTGGTGTGACAAATACTACTCCTGAACGGGTCTTTTGAGTTTGACCTTCCATTTGTTCTGGATGCGCTGCCAGGAAGTCTGCAAGGGATTGTCTTTTGATCGCCTTTTTGGGGGGATAAAAAAACCATTAGTCAAACAGCCCATCTGTCTGTATCGGATCGTTGCCCTCCTCTCCTTTATAGAGTCTCTTAAAGCTTTTTGACTGGGAATAGTAGTGCGAGGCACATCTTCTCGATAGGCGAGTCTTTGTTCTCTGCATCCATCAACGGAGGTCTCATTCAAGCAGCAAATTGTAGCCAACCAGATGTAAATTCTTTTCTAAAAGAAGTAGTCTTCGGTGCCAAAGATCAATGTTGACTTGAGCAGCAAGTCAGGTTCCCAACAGCTATCAGAACAGGTCTAGTTAATGGCCCACCGGCTGTGAGCCAGGAGGTAGTCAATGGCGAAATGCTTCTCGCATTTGCTAAGAAAGCTTACTCCGAGACGGTCATTGACGTTGAGCTAGAAGCAATGCAATGAAGACTGGATTTCAGTACGCTTTGGACGCTATTATGGGCATATCTGGATTCTCGTATCGGAAGGGCACAACTTTCATTGTTCACCCTCCTGCCCCGGCAGGTCCCGGGTGCACAGGCTCCTAAATGCCTTGAAATGAAAAGAGTAGGGTGAGAATATTATGCCCCTTATACTCTACTTATAGTCGGGCAGTCTATGGTCATACGGAAGCGTGGGTAATAGAATGGGACTACTTAATGTTCCACTCCTGCTCAGTTCATTGCTGACTAGGGTTGGCCTAAAATGAAATGCA